TTGAATTGGAGGAATTGGATTCTTTTACGTAAGAATACGTAAGAAAGCTCCGTAAGAAAGCTTTAGGTATGTAACTTCTATTCTTCCTTCCTTTCCTTTTCTTCGTTTCGAAACGAAGATATAAGAATTGAGTCAATCCAAAATCTAAAGGAGGTTCATTCATGGCCAAGGGGAAAGATGCGGCGCGAGTAAGGGTTATTTTGGAATGTACCGGTTGTGTCCGAAACGGGGTATCAAGGGGCGTTTCCAGATATATTACTCAAAAGAACCGGCACAATACGCCTAATCAATTAGAATTGAGAAAATTCTGTCCCTATTGTTACAAACATATGATTCATGGGGAAATCAAAATAAATAAATAAATAATAAATAAATAGATCGAACCGAGTATGTCTTAGCCTTTCAAGGCTTTCAAGGAAGGGTCAAAAATGACATTCTATTTCTATTTTTTTTTCTATTTATATATATATATTTCAATATATATATTTTCTATTTCATTTTGAATTGAAATATTCAATTTGAAGAATATTAATATATATTGAAATTATATATTTTCTATTTAAATAGAATAGAAAATCCAAAAATCCTATATTTGTTTTGGGTTAAAATGAATTACAATTAAGAAAAAAATAGGATTTTGGGATAAGAAATAAACTAAACAAAAAAAAACACAAAAAACCATGGAAAACCCCAAGCGACCACTTATTATTAAAAAAAAGCGACCTTTTCGTAAAAAAAAGCGATCTTTTCGTAGGCGTTTGTCCCCGATTAAACCGGGAGATCAAATTGATTTTACAAACACGAGTTTACTGAATCAATTTATTAGTCAACAAGGAAAAATATTATCTAGAAAAGTGACTAGATTGACCTTGAAACAACAACGATTAATGACTATTGCTATAAAACAAGCTCGTATTTTATCTTTGTTACCTTTTGTCTCTGATGAGAAACAATTTCAAAAGAAACAAAAGCAAAAGAAAGAATTTCAAAAGAAACAAAAGCAAAAGAAAGAATTTCAAAAGAAACAAAAGAAAGAATTTCAAAGAACCAAGTCGACCGCTAGAACGACTAATGAGAAACAAACCAAGTCGAACGATAGAACTACTGATCTTAGAACCAGAAAAAAATAGGCTTATTCTTTGTTCACTTGAATTAGAATTCCAATCAGAACCTAAAAGCGGATTGTTGTTTTGTTCGACAAACCGGGGAATCCATATTTTCTCATCGTGTCGTAAGAAAAAAAACGAATCGGAAAAGATCAAATCTTTTTTTTTTATTGAATGTGTTCATTGATTTTAACTACTTTAGCATATTTTCTCATAGTAATTTCTACTCTACCTTCCCGGAGTTCATTCTCCGGGGAACTCCGTTTAAATTATTACGGTGGATTCTAATTCTACTTTTTTTATGATCTCGTTGGCAATCATATAAAGACAATTCCTATTTGATATAGCTATTTGGGCAAGTATTTTACGATTAAGAAGCAACTGGCTCTTGTATAGATCATTTATGAATTTACTATAATTATGGAATATTCCCTTTTCGCGAATTAGTGCGTTTATCCGAGTGATCCACAAACGACGAAAATCTCTCTTTTGCTTATCTCTATCCTGATGAGCCGAAAATAAAGCTCTTATTTGCTGTTGAGTAATAGCTCGAGTAAGTCTTGAATGAGCCTCTCGAAATTTTGAGGCAAAAGAACGATTGTTTGTTCTACGTCTCCGAGCTATAGATCCGCGTTTAATTCTGGTCATTGAATAAATGAAACTTTGACGAATAACTAATAAATAACTAATGGATTTCCTTTCTTTCAGTTATTCCTTTCTTCTTTCCTGGTCTATTAAAAACCAAACGGATTTTGCCAATGTATAAAATACAAATTCCAATGGCTTTGGCTACTATAACCTTCCCGACCACAATTTTTTCTTTTTTTTAGGTATTTCACTCCGAAATACGAAAGAAATAAGAAATCTTAGTCTGCTAAGTGTCAAAAATATAGTAAAAAGAAATAGAAATGAAATGGATAAATAAATAGTGGGTTCCATCGTTTCTATGGTTACTTCTTAAACGGTGAGGTCTTCTCTATACACCGGAGCCTTTCCTTCATTTTCAAAATGTTATTGGTAACTTGTATAGTTCACACCACATTCTTTGGCTCTACCCATGAATTATCCAGTAATAGGTCTTTCACAATGAGATCCACCTATACAGTAACGGTATTTAATTAGGAAAGTTAGCTGGGTAGCTGACCCTCTTAGTCCGTTCTTGACAGAGTGGGAGCTTCGTTTTCATGTTTTTGAAATAGAAATAAGATTTCCTCCGCTTAATAGATAACCATTTGCTACCAATGGAAAATTGCTTCTCATCTTAAATTCAGGTGATTGGATTTGCGCCAATGGAAACCATAAACTTCATACACAATAGGGGTATCTATTTGCTTATTTTTAGATAGTGAATGGGGTTCCTTCTTCCATTCTATCCTATTTACTGGTATTGATCATTGATACTGAAAAGCGGTTTTTTTGCTTTTTTTTGTTCCAGCTCATGATCTAAACGAGTCGCACATACACCCTAGTACATATTCCTCGACGCTGAGGACATCCCCGAAGAGCAGGGGATTTTTTGACATTTCGAATTGGCTGTCTTGTATTTCTAATAAGTTGGTTAATAGTTGGCATGTTGAATCATATACATAATGGGTTGGTTTAGATTGATCCTAACCGGATGATTTTCTATTTAATAGAATATGAAACTCGTAGATAAAATCTCAAATTACGGATCTGGAATTTCAAATTTCATCAAATTCATCAAATTCAAGCGTTGGAAATTCATCTACTATTTCATCAACAATTCCATAACCTTTGGCTTCTCTTGCTGACATAAAATGATCTCTCTCTATGTCTCTCTCTATAACCCATAAGGGTTGGCCCGTTCTTTCTACATATTCCGCTATGATGTCCCTTTTTAAGGACTTTAGAAATTCCACTTCCCGGAGAAGCCGTTTCGACCTTGCCACAATACGAGAAACAGCAGGTTGGTGGATCATTACCCTGATGATATAACAGTTCTCTATCTCGCGTGATGAAACGAAGAGATAAAAAAAGAAAGATAAAGAATAATGGAAAAAAGATAGAAGTGAACAACCGTACGGGCATTATCTTTTGTGCATTGCATACGGCTCTACAATAAAATTGACCCTTACCCTCCATTGAAGAAAGATAAAAATAGAATCTATCAGACCCAGATGGATAAATGATCAAATTGCCACCCTTCCTTTCAGAGGAGTTCAAAAATACTATGATGGTTCCGTTGCTTTCAATTTTCAAATTGTTTTTGTCTTTGATTCAGCAATCCCAAAGTTTCTTTTTAATCCAATCAAATAAGGAAAAATCTTGTTTTTTTTTCGCACTCTTTTTTTTTATAACATAAATATTGTTAAGAGCCCTTCGGTTTGAAAACAAAAAAGTTTGTGACGCTGAACTGGGCTCCCGATCAATAAGAGAAAATCGGAAATACCCTTTATCTCATACTACTCTCTCGATACATAATCGAATCTTTTGAAAAAAAAAACAATACAAAAATTTTGCATATCGAATTCGAAGTGCCATGCTATTATTACTTAATATTCATATGGCGAAGGCATAGTCTTCTTTTTTCTCTCAAATAAAAAAAACCCATTGGCGCCAAGCGTGAGGGAATGCCATACGTTTGTTTTCTACTCCTCCAACCAGGAGCAAACTTGCCATTGACCGGGCTACTCCGAAGCATATTGTATGGACATCTGCATCTGCGCTCACAAATTCCATCGTATCGTAAATACCCATTCCGTATAATATAGATCCGCCAGGAGAGTTTATAAACACATACTGATCTTGGGTAGGATCCACCATATTGAGATATAGCATAGCAGAAATAATTTCATTCGAGAGCTCGGAATCAATTTCATCGGCTAGAAAAAGCACTCCTTCTTGATAAAGTCGGGTGATTAGGGTAAAATTGTATCCCTTAGGAACCGTACATGCACCTTTTGACGCATACGGTTCAAAAAAGAATTGCGAAAAAAAGAATCAATGTATAGATTCAAGTCCTCTTTCTTTGTTCCTATTCTTTGCTTGCAGGTTTTTTCTGATTTCTAATGAAAGGGCTTTTTCTTCGATTTTGACGAATTTTGACTTCTTTCTTCCTTCTAATTAATAGAAAAAAGTCACTAAACTTATCGAATTAACTTCTCATTGATGTATTCTTTCATCGAGATTCAATCCAAATCACGATGGTATTTTCTTGTTCCTGAATGGGTCTCTTTCATCTTTTTAGGTTTATGCTCTACTCCGGGTAAAGATCCGCCCGATTTGGATTTGCACATATAGGACAAACCTTCCCATTACCATTTCTTTTTGTTATGACTTTCTTTTTTTTTGAATTCATTTCATACCTTTCACCAAGTATTTAGTTTGAGATTCCCTCGCTTGACAAATGGGATCTCTTTACAAATAAATCTTTACAAATAAATACCAAACAGGAATCATTTATGATACAAGTAGTAATCATAGATATATTACCAATTGGGTTTTTCTAAACGGAGCCTGGATACTTCATTTTTTTAGTCCAACCAAGCCAACCATAAATTATTCTAATTGAGAATAGTGATGTGAATCCCCCCAAACAATGAATTTAATTGCGCTTCACGCTCCAAATTTTGGATGATTCAATTTATCTTTGTTGGGCGAAACGGGGGATATCTCGATCGGGGAAGAGAACGGGGAAATCCCATATGACCCAATATATCTGACAAGTCGCACTATACGTCAACCCATTCGTCGTCTTCGTCTTCTTCTTCTGCGTCGTAGTCGTCGTCGTAGTCGTCGTCGTAGTCGTCGTCAGAAAATTCGTAAAGTACTTGTGGAACACCAATAGGCATAAATTGAAGGAAAAAAGAACTAAGTATTTTATTTCACGTTGATGTGGAAATGTAACAACATTTTTTTATTGTCTTTAGAATATTGGTTTTATCGATGTATTATTTTATCCATAGATTAGAAAAATTCATAAAGAAAGACAAAAGAAGAAATAAAGGAAAATTTTGACGAATAGGGCCGTTATAATGATGGATAAGGAAGGACACATTTACTGATAGAAACCCCCATTGCGTATTGGTACTTATCGGGTATAGAATAAATCTGCTTCTCTTTGTTCCTACGAACAGAATTGTTTCCTTATTACCAATAGAATAGAACAAATAAAAAGTAACTCTTGTTCAGTGGATTATTTCAGAACAAAGGGGTCCATAGGATAGTCATAGTATAGCTTTTCCAATGTAATAAAGTTACGTAGTGTCTTTGATAAAGGGGTATTTTCCATGGGTTTACCTTGGTATCGTGTTCATACCGTTGTATTGAATGATCCCGGTCGGTTGCTTTCCGTTCATATAATGCATACAGCTCTGGTTGCTGGTTGGGCGGGTTCGATGGCTCTGTATGAATTAGCAGTTTTTGATCCTTCTGACCCTGTTCTTGATCCAATGTGGAGACAGGGTATGTTTGTTATACCTTTCATGACTCGTTTAGGAATAACCAATTCATGGGGAGGTTGGAGTATCACAGGAGGTACTGTAACGAATCCGGGAATTTGGAGTTACGAAGGTGTAGCTGGGTCACATATTGTGTTTTCGGGCTTATGCTTTTTGGCAGCTATCTGGCATTGGGTCTATTGGGATCTAGAAATATTTTGTGATGAACGTACAGGAAAACCTTCTTTGGATTTGCCCAAGATCTTTGGAATTCATTTATTTCTCTCAGGGGTGGCTTGTTTTGGTTTTGGTGTATTTCATGTAACAGGCTTGTATGGTCCTGGAATATGGGTGTCCGATCCTTATGGACTAACGGGAAAAGTACAACCTGTAAATCCGGCGTGGGGCGTGGAAGGTTTTGATCCTTTTGTTCCGGGAGGAATAGCTTCTCATCATATTGCAGCAGGGACATTGGGCATATTAGCCGGTCTATTCCATCTTAGCGTCCGCCCGCCACAACGTCTATACAAAGGATTACGTATGGGAAATATTGAAACCGTACTTTCCAGTAGTATCGCGGCTGTTTTTTTTGCAGCTTTTGTTGTTGCTGGAACTATGTGGTATGGTTCAGCAACTACCCCCATCGAATTATTTGGGCCGACCCGTTATCAATGGGATCAGGGTTACTTCCAGCAAGAGATATACCGAAGAGTTAGTGCTGGGCTAGCAGAAAATAAAAGTTTATCAGAAGCGTGGTCTAAAATTCCTGAAAAATTAGCTTTTTATGATTATATCGGCAATAATCCGGCAAAAGGAGGATTATTCAGGGCGGGCTCAATGGATAACGGAGATGGAATAGCGGTTGGATGGTTAGGACACCCTATCTTTAGAGATAAAGAAGGGCGTGAACTTTTTGTACGCCGTATGCCTACTTTTTTTGAAACATTTCCGGTCGTTTTGGTAGACGGCGACGGAATTGTTAGAGCTGATGTTCCTTTTAGAAGGGCAGAATCGAAGTATAGTGTTGAACAAGTAGGTGTAACTGTTGAGTTCTACGGCGGCGAACTCAATGGAGTCAGTTATAGTGATCCTGCTATTGTGAAAAAATATGCTAGACGCGCTCAATTGGGTGAAATTTTTGAATTAGATCGTGCTACTTTGAAATCCGATGGTGTTTTTCGTAGCAGTCCAAGGGGTTGGTTTACTTTTGGTCATGCTTCGTTTGCTTTGCTCTTCTTCTTCGGACACATTTGGCATGGTGCTAGAACCTTGTTTAGGGATGTTTTTGCCGGTATTGACCCAGATTTGGATGCTCAAGTAGAGTTTGGAGCATTCCAAAAACTTGGGGATCCAACTACCAGAAGACAGGTAGTCTGATACAAGACTGCTTTGGTATCTTTCGCCTCCATTTTTTTGGTCTATTTTCTTTTTTTGTTTGGGGGGGGTTACCTTTTCCATAGAGTACCAGAGTGGATTTGAATCACTTCTTTTTCTATTCTTGCTCTTTCTTTATCCGAGAGATGATTCCCAAAGAAACAAAAAACAAACAGGTATGGAAGCTATAATTGTAAACCACGATCGAATCTATGGAAGCATTGGTTTATACATTCCTCTTAGTCTCGACTCTAGGGATAATTTTTTTCGCTATCTTTTTTCGAGAACCGCCTAAAGTTCCGACTAAAAAGGTGAAATGATTTTTCACTATCTCAATTGAAGTAATGAGCCTCCCCATATGGGGAGGCTCATTACTTCAACTAGTCCCCATGTTCCTCGAATGGATCTCTTAGTTGTTGAGAAGGTTGCCCAAAAGCGGTATATAAGGCGTACCCAGTAAAACTGACAAGTAAACCAGATATAAAGATGGCGACTAGGGTTGCTGTTTCCATTATGATTATATAATTTCAAGACCCCAATGGATCTATGATAAGATCGTTTATTTACAACGGAATGGTATACAAAGTCAACAGATCTCAATGAATACTATAGGCAGGCAA